AATAGTAGTTATTAGTGAAACAAGAATACTTGTACAAACCACCAAAGTAACTCCATCCCCAACGGTCCAAAGATGAAAATCTTGGTAATATTCTGAACCATTTATGAACATCACAGCAAATATGATTAAAACGTTTATAGCTCCTACGTAAATAAGTAGCTGTGCTGCAGCTACAAAATGGGAGTTTGATAAAATATAGAATAAAGATATACAAACAAGAACCAGTCCCAACGAAAAGGCAGAAAAAATTGGGTTGGTAAATAATACTACTCCTAGACTTCCTAATACAAGACCTGATCCCAGAAAGATTAAAAGAAAATCATGTATCGGTTCAGGTAAATCCATTAGATGAAAAATAAAAGATAAATAAATTGAAATTTCATGACCTTATTGATACGACCAGGAAAGAATTTTATATACTAAATTCCTAATTGAATTAAATCCTAAGGAGTGTGAATTCATCTAGGTACAGTTATAGGACGAATCTAATTCTTTATACGAACGAGTATTCGAAACTATTTCGAAACTATAAACTATATTATTAATAAAATTATATAAATCTAAATATAAATACAGAATCTTATTTGAATTGAATTGTTCGAATTGTATAATCGTCAATTACTGACATTGGTAAACGGCCCAAAGCAATTTGATTATAATTCAATTCGTGACGATCATAAGTCGAAAGTTCATATTCTTCAGTCATTGATAAACAATTTGTTGGACAATACTCAACGCAGTTACCACAAAATATACAGATCCCAAAATCAATACTGTAATTAAGCAATCGTTTCTTTCGAATATCAGTTTCCAGTTTCCAATCAACAACGGGTAGATCTATAGGACATACACGAACACATACTTCACAAGCAATGCACTTATCAAATTCAAAATGGATTCGACCGCGGAAACGTTCCGATGTTATTAATTTTTCATAAGGATATTGAATAGTTACAGGTAAACGATTTGCGTGGGCTAAGGTAATCATGAAACTTTGACCAATGTATCTTGCAGCTCGTACTGTTTGTTGACCATAATTCATGAACCCAGTTACCATAAGGAACATATCGTGAATATCTATGAATATTTTTGTTTTGTTTCTTTCTCTTGTTTGAGACAAGTTATGAATATTGAATATCAATCTTTTACAGTGAAAATAGTCGAAACGAAGTTGTTAATAATAGATTACCCAGAGAAATAGGTAAAAGAAATTTCCATCCAAGATTTAATAATTGATCCATTCTTAGCCTAGGCAAAGTCCATCTTGTTGTGATAGAAAGGAACAAGAACAAATAAGTTTTAGCTAATGTAATAAAGATACCAATTGTAGTTCCAAAAACTCCACATGTTTTATTTATTTCAAAAAGCTCAGAAACAAATATGTACGGAATAGAGATATTCCAACCGCCCAAGTAAAGAACTGTTACAAATAATGAAGAAACTAATAAGTTTAAATAGGAAGCAACGTAAAATAAACCAAATTTGATACCCGAATATTCGGTTTGATAACCTGCTACTAATTCTTCTTCTGCTTCTGGTAAATCAAAAGGTAATCTTTCACATTCCGCTAGGGAAGAAATTAGAAAAATGATAAAACCTATAGGTTGACGCCATAAATTCCATCCCCAAAAACCATATTTTGATTGCGCGTCAACTATATCAACTGTACTTAAACTGTTAGATAATCCTAGTCGGTGATAACATTACTGTTCCCATCGCTATTACAGAACCGTACATGAGATTTTCACCTCATACGGCTCCTCGAAGGTCATAAATAAATCTAAGGGACCGGGCCGGTTATTTATCTTGATATATCCCTAGGATAGATAGGATTCAAATCCATTGGACGGTCCTGAATTAGACCAATTGAATTCTGTCTGTTATAATAAGAAATACAAAAAAGGTACTTCCGAATTGATCTCATCCCTTAAAAATTGGAATTTGTTGAGTAATAATTGAACTCTTCAATTCAATAAAATACTCCTTTAGAATTCTCAATAACCCGTCGTTTTCGATTACGTAAAAAAATTCGACATTAGTTTATGAATTATGACATAAATTGTATTTCCATGAATATGGATATAAGAAAGAATCAAAAGGGATCCCTCTTTTTTTTATTGTATTCTATTCTTTTGTTTTTTTTTTCGTTCCTATTCTTCTTTTTTTTATGTGCAAAACAAAAAGGGACTTAAAAAAAAATTAAAGGATTATTTCGTTTCTGATAGTTATTTATTTAATGAGTGGATAGGAGCATACTCTGGATCGGAATTGTGGGGAGTACTGCCTGATTTTTTCTACCAACTTAAAGCCCCAATTTGTATTCTTTTTATATTATGCAGAAATGCTCTTTTGGAGAATTTACATAATCTCCATTACTAATCCTTTGTGTATCTTGGTGTTTCTAACCATCCACGCATTTTTTATCAATCTCCCCTTATGGTAATAGATGTATGGTAATTCATACAAACGATAGTGAAAACTCAATAAGGTTGGTCTTTTGAGCCCGCTTCAAAACAGGATGACTAATCAACCAATTTTGGGGTAAACGCTCTCTTCCGTTTATAATCTTTTTTTCACTTAATTCTTATACATAGAAAATGAGACTCAATATTTTTACTGCAGATTCAAATGAAATTCAAATCATAGTATATTCATTCTATATCTATATATTCTATTATATATTAATATTATATATATTAATAATATATATATATTAAGATATTAAGAATTATAAAGAATTTTATATTAATATTATATTAAATAGTTTCAATTAAAATAGTTTATTCTATTCTTAAATAGAAATATTCTATATTCAAAATACAAATATATATCTATAAATATATATCTATTTTTTGAATTTTATTACTAAATATATTGATATTGAATTTCAATTTCATTAAATTAATAATTCAAATTAGAGAATATTATAGAATATTAGAATATTAAATCAATGAATAATGAATAAATGGAAGCTGTTTTATTTCACTCATATAACTATCTGATTTAGTTCATCAATCCGAATTCCGAATAAAAATAATGAAAATCCAAAATCAGGATATCTATTCCATTTATTCTACCCCTTTCCTATAAATTTCCTATAAAGAAGAAAAGAAATAAAGACGAAAAGAAAGGAGCATGGAAAAGTTTCTGTCTCAACGAATCACACGTAGAGATATTGATAACACACATAGAGTTAATGGTATTTCATAACTAATCGATTGAGCAGCAGCCCGTAGACCACCCAAAAAGGAATATTTATTATTTGACCCATATCCTGACATAAGAAGTCCAATGGGAGCAATACTCGAAATAGCAATCCATAAAAAAACACCGATATTGAGATCAGCTAAAACAAAGTTATAGCCAAAAGGAATTACTGAATAGCTTACTAGAATTGATATGACTGATATGGATGGTCCAATACTGAATAAACGAATATCTCCCCTAGATGGAATAAGATTCTCTTTGAAAAGTAGTTTTGTTCCATCTGCTAGAGCTTGAAGAACTCCCAAAGGACCGGCGTATTCAGGTCCAATACGCTGTTGTATCCCTGCGGATATTTCTCTTTCTAACCATACAATCACTAGCACACCTATTGTGATTCCCAATACAAGAGTCAAAATAGGGACAAGTATCCATATAATTCCATACACCTCTTTTAAAGATTCCAATCTGGAAAAAGAATTGATATCTTGTACTTCTGTTGTATCAATTATCATTTCAACGATCAACTTCTCCCATAATGATATCTATGCTACCTAGTATTGTCATAATATCAGCCAATTTCATTCTTTTAACTAACTGAGGAAGAATTTGCAAATTGATAAAACCGGGGGGACGAATTTTCCATCTCCAAGGAAAACCATTCTGATCCCCTATTAGAAAAATTCCTAATTCTCCCTTTGGGGCTTCAACTCTCACATAAAGTTCTTGTTTCGGTAATTCAAAAGTCGGAGACGGCTTTTTACTAATGAATCGATATTCAAAATCATTCCATTCTGGATCCTTTTCTCTATCAAAGCAACGGATTTCTAAATTCTCATATGGCCCTCCCGGAATTCCTTCCAGAGCCTGTTGAATAATTTTTATGGATTCTACCATTTCACCAATTCGTACTAAATAACGAGCTAATGAATCTCCTTCTTTTTGCCATTGAACTTCCCAATCAAATTCCTCGTAACATTCATAATGATCAACTTTACGTAGATCCCATTGTATTCCGGAAGCCCGAAGCGTTGGTCCTGATAAACCCCAATTTATTACTTCCTCTCCACCAACAATGCCTACTCCCTCAACCCGTTCTAAAAAAATAGGATTTCGCGTAATAAGTTTTTGATATTCAACAACCCTTGTTAAAAAATAATCGCAGAAATCCAAACATTTATCTATCCAGCCATGAGGTAGATCAGCCGCTACCCCTCCGATACGAAAAAAATTATGCATCATTCTCATACCTGTGGCAGCTTCGAATAGATCATATATTAATTCTCTTTCTCTGAAAATATAGAAGAAAGGGGTTTGTGCACCAATATCTGCCATAAAAGGTCCCAGCCATAGTAGGTGAGAAGCTATACGACTCAACTCCAACATAATTATTCGAATATAGCTGGCTCTTTTAGGTACTTGAATATTTCCTAACTGTTCCGGTCCATTTACGGTTATTGCTTCTGTGAACATAGTAGCTAAATAATCCCAACGTGTTACATAAGGCAGATATTGTACAATTGTTCGGTTTTCTGCAATTTTTTCCATCCCTCTATGTAAATAACCCAATATTGGTTCACAATCAATAACATCCTCACCATCTAGAGTAACAATAAGTCGAAGAACACCATGCATTGATGGGTGGTGAGGACCCATATTGACTATCATGAGGTCTTTTCTTGTAGCTGGGGCATTCATAGGTTTTTCCTCGATTCATTCTTCCATGAATTGCTTAAAACAAAAATGAGTTCATCAAAATTCAAGATCTAATAAATCGAATAATTCAAAACGACTCTTCAAATTAATTATCAAATGAATTAGTTTGTGGCTCCCGAATATCCAACTGAGTAATTAATTTTTTATAACGTATTCCATTTTTCTTTGACAAATAAGACAGGAGTCGTTTCCGTTTTCCCAGAATTTTACGTAAACCCCTTTGAGATAAATAGTCTTTTCTGTGCAATTCCAAGTGTGAAGTAAGTCTTCGTATCTTATTGGTGAAATTGAATACTTGAAATTCAATCGATCCCGGGTTTTCTTCTTTTTTTTCTTGTGAAATAACGGATATAAATGATTTTTTTACCATAAAAAAATGAAGTCTTTCCCCCCTTTTTTTTATTTTATAGAGTCTAGATATTTTTATTGATCAGTAATAATAATGACACTCATTTTCAATTTGGTATATACAATAATCTTAATTTTCTTAAGAGTTCCTGATTTTTCAAATCAATTTTGATTAATCAACCCAATTCAAATAGGTATACAAAAAATACTATATTTATGCATTCACAAAAGCAAAATTGTAGACTTCAAATAAGAAGATTCAGTTATAGATCTAATGGGTAGGATATATCATTGAATTAGTATCGTGCCTCAGAATAGAGGGTAAGACAATGCGTATGTGCATCTATTTGTTTTCACATATCAGATATGTTACGAGAAATAGAAAAAAAAAGAAAAATGTAGATTAACTAATTTTCAATCGGGGATACATACGTATCCTTACCATACTGAAACGGCTGCCATTATTGGTATCAAACCAATAGCGATTCATACAAGCTAAATCTTCTAATCGATAATTTGGCCAAAGAAATAACTTTAAATTAATTAGTTTTTTTTTATCTCTATCAAGATTTTTACTTGTAGCCAAAACTTGACAGCAATTATTCACTTTATTCTCATTGTAAAATGCCTTATTTCTATGCACACTATTTCTATTCTTAGGATTGAAACAAATTAGAATTCTCAATTCTCTACGACGTCTAGCGGATAAAATATTTTCAGGAACAAGCAAATCATAATTCTTTTTTTCTTTATTTTTAGTCAGCTTTTGATCTCTTGTTCTTGTAATGGATTTCTTAATGGATTTATCCAAAATTTTCTTATCAATTTGGTGCTTTCTCTTATGAATAAACGAAAGGCCTATGATTTGATACATATTAAATTGTTCATGGTTTCTTCTAGACAGACGAATTGGTTCGATACTAAATATTCCTTCTTTTATCAATTCCAATTCCAATTCCATATTTTTATTCAATTCTGTAAGAGTGAAATCCTTCTGATTCTTTATTTTCATAATATCTAGACTTAGTTCTCCTCTTTGAATAGAGGTTATAGCAACCTCTTTTAGATTTCTTTTCAGTTTAAGCAGGAGACAATATACTTGGATATTATTCATTATTCTTTCATTAAAGGAATCATCGCAGTTCAATTGAAAAAGCAAATCCCCTCTTGGGAAGCAATTAAGTTCTGCTTCGATGTTGTTCGTGTATCTATTTTTTTTTACACCCTTTTTTATGTCGTATCCTGCATAATCTTCTTGAACATCTTTTTCTTTCTTTGAAAGGGATGCTTCAAGATTTAGTCGACTTGCATATTCTGTTTTTCCTTTCTTTCGAGTCTCTAACTCGAATTCAAGATATTCTTTTTTATTCTTTTCCGTGATCTTTTTCTTTTCACTAACATTTTTATTTACATTAAAATTCAAAAAAAGGAATTTGATTGGGATGATCCATGGGTTACTCGTATATGCATTATAAAATAGAAGATTTTTAGAGAAGAAAAAAAATTCCCGATTCGCTATAGAACAATTTAGTATTTCTACATTCATTCCCATCCAATCAAAAAGGTTTTTTTTTTTATTGGATGGGTTGATTTCTTGATGAAGCGTAAAATAATAATCGGTATCGATCGAACCCCCAAAATGCATTTGATTTCTAAGACAAAAATTCAGAATTCTCCAATCAAAACACTTTCTATCCAGATTTTTTTCCATATCTAGAATAGAATCTTCTACTATATAATTCTTGATAGGAATATCATCCGTCATATCCAATTTTTTTTTTTTACGCGTGTTGCAATTATAAGAAATCGCTTGGTTATTATTTGCTTGGAATGACGATCTATATCCATAAATATATGAGTCCTTCTTATCCGCATAATTAATAGATTTATATGATAAAAGATCATACCCATATTGTTTTTTCATTTTTTTTTTTTGATTTGTTAATGAGTCTATTTCTTGTTTTTTGTAAAGAATTAATCCGTTTTTTTCATATGAATGATATTTGGTTAAATCTTTATTTTGAGCCACATGGCGTTCATTCATTTTATTTCGCCATTTTTGGGATACTAATCTAGACCATCCATTCTGAGATAAATCGTATTGATAATGACCTTTTAACCAATTTGTCCATTGATTCATTACAGAATTGGGAGCGCTCTTATGTTTTAATTTGGAATGAGATATTCCTTGTACTCCAAAAAAATAATCCTTTATTTCATTCTTAAGAAAAAGAGGTGTTCCATGATATTCAAAAAGGGATCTTAATTTATACTTATCTAAGTTAATAACTTGGGTTTGTGATAATTTGAAAAATACATATTCTTGTGACAAAGAGGATACGTCACAAAAATTCTGTGAATTCGTATTCCTAATATTACAAATTGATTTTTTTATAGTAGAAATAAGGTGAATTAGACTTTGATTTTTTTTATCACTTCCACTTCTTTTTCTTTCTTCATTTGCTTCATTATTGTAAATGTATTTATTAAGAATTTTTTTGGTTGATTCAAGAAAAAGTTGTACATTGATTTGGATTTTAGGAATATTAATGATACATAGAAAGATATCTATATATACCCTTTCTATGAAAAATGGAAAAGAATAATGTGATTTGCGGGATAATCGAACATTTCTTTTTTGTAATATCTGCCAAATATTTCTCTCTGAACCTTTTTTCTTGTCTTTTTTAAACTCTTCTATTTGTTTTATGATTTTCTTTGTTCTATCATTCAGATCTTTTATTTTTTTTTCTGTCAATGAATAGTCTGTCCAATTAATAGATTGAATTGGAATGGTGGATTCGTAAATCATTGGATTACTCTTACTTTTTGTTGAATCTTTTTGAATTTTATTCAATTCATATATTTTTCTTTTTCTCAATCCAAATATAAATAAAAGACTTGATAATAATAATTTTTTTCTTTTTTCTTTTAGAAATTGTGCTTTTTCTTTTGTGATATTTAGAAAAGATTTTGTTCTTTCGTTTAATACTTTTAGAACTAGAAACAATTTCTTTTTCCTAATTTTGATTTCTTTTTTAAGTGCTTTAAAAATGGGATCAAAAAACGAACGTCGGTTTTGGTTTCGGGAATAAGAAGAATAGGGAGATTCTACTTCCATTCCGAAAACTGAAAAAAAGAAGAAATCCAAATTCATTTTTTTCAGTTTTTTTTTTTTTTTCATTGGATCCTTTTTCTTTTGAGGGGATCGTAGCTTAGATCTGTATCCGTGCCAAGGTTTCAGACGAAAAGGAAAAAGGACCTTTATTTGAATACCCTCAGTTAGCCAGTTTTTCGGAAATTCTGTTTCGGATAATGGAACGCCATTATTGGTGCACTTAATATGCATTTCTCTATTCCACTCCTTGAAATCCTCTGACCATTCGGGAGATTGAAATAATAGTATACGAACGATATTTTTCATTATTATCAATGAGGGTAATCGAATATATTTTCTAAGAATCGATTGGGTTATTAATAAAAAACCTCTTATTGCTTGACCAAATTGAATGTTGTTTTCCCAGGCTTCCGCCACTTGCATACGCTTTGCTTCCTCTATTTGCTTGATCTCTCTTTCCCTTTCCTCTCTATCTTTTTCCTTTTTCTCTGTATCTGTATAATCCGAAATTGTCAATTCTGTATTTTTCTTTTTCCACATCCAATTTAGAAAAAAGATTTTCATTGGCTCGAAAATCTCAAAAGAAAAGAGAGAAGATTTGTCAATTTTGTCCAAAAAAAGAGGAGAATGTGGACTTGCTTGAAAGATTTTCCAAATAACAGTTTTACGTCTTTGAGCGCGTCTAGATCCTTTGATTATGTCTCGGCTAAAATCTGATTGTAGTAAATACTCTGTTAAAGCAAGTTCATCTTTTTCATCAGAATTATCAGTATCCTTGAGACCCGTATAAGCATCGGCATTCTCTGAGTCAGCAGTATAAATTACTACATATTTGGGTCTTCTTGAACAAATCTCATAATCTTCTCTTTTACCATTGCTTTCCAGGTATTCTACTTCGTCAATGAATTTGTATGACCATCGAGGAACTTTTTTACTGCTTTCTTTTATTCCAATACATTTTTTTCTATTTCTAATTGTTTTATCGTTCGCATCAGTTAGAATTGCGTCGAATAAGAATTTCATTTTTTTTTTTTTAGCTTCGTAATCCATCTTTTCATGTTCTCGAAATAAAGAAAGTCCTTTAAAATTGAAATTGGATACTGATTTTCCAGAAAATTGACTGATCAAGTTAAAAAAAAAACGAATTTCATTTGATAATGATTTTTTATCAAATCTATCTATTTTCTGTTCAAAGTCTGGATAATCAGTATTAATATTAAGAAGGATGGCGTGAATCTTATTTATCAAAATGTAGTTTTTTGTGTAAGTTTTATTCTTGATTGAGAATAAAAAACTCTTTTTGATTCGTCCGCGAGAGGGTCCGTTCAAGAAAGGATCATATATTTTAGGTAAGTATTTTTTAGTCTCATCATTACATAATCGAATCTTTTTTTCGAGTACATCCAAAGCAAAAAATTCCTTATCTAGAGCTTCGGCCCTATTTAGAAATTGATTACTTAGGTTGTTTCTTTTTTGTTCATTAATCGAACTCCAATGATTATCCAATTCATCATAGGAGAGTTTTTCTGTTGTGAAGAGAGATGTCTTTCTTTGCATCATTTCAAGAAAAGTTGATAAACTAGATGGATACGTAAAAGATATTCTTTCTTTTCC